TCTATAACATATTTCTATAACATAACTTAACTGAGGTTTCGTCCGAACACGAGCTAAAGCAGGCTTATATGGGATAAGGATACTTTTTGAGTTGGAGTCTTTTTTATATGTATGTAAATGTACACAACTCAATTCAATAAAAACAAGAAGTAACAAATTGAAAGAATGGATTCATCTCATAATCAACTCTTTGGAAATAAAAACCCGCCTTTCCTATTTTATATTTTGTATTTTATATTTTGTATAGTTTTAAGTCCAATAGTTTTAAGTCCAATATATATAAATAAAAAATATATAAATCCAGACTAGTTGGAATTGAAACTTTAGATTCAGATAGATCATATCCTGTAAATTATTTTCAATCGACACGCCTTATTTATCTATTTTTGTGCTCCGTAATGCCCAAACAGTAGGGTGCCTTAATAACGATTACGGATAACTAGCCAATTTCTGTCTTGGTTTGCAGCTCATTTTTGATCATCACAATATTCTTCCGAAACTTCCCTCAATTATTCTATTCCTGACTCCTCATAGTCAGCGAACTTTTTTCTAAATATTAGATATTTTGATAGATAATAAAAAGGAAGTTCTTTCGTCTCCAAATCTGAATAATATTCATATTCATTACTTAATTCTTTCGGCGATTCCTCGAAAGGAGAGACTTTTGACCAATTGAGTTGAGAGATCGGGAACAAATATTTTGGATTCTTTATTCATTCGAAGTCAAAGTGAATTCTTAGTCAATTTGGGTACTCTTTCGAGATTCGAGAACTAAGCCCGAAATTACAAATCCAAAAGAGTGAATAGATTCCTAGCTTCGATACCGTGGAATAGAACTCGTACGTAAGAGAAATATTCGATGGCATAGAATCGATGACTGAGATATTTTCATTAACAACTCACAGATGAAAAAATGGCAAAAAAGAAAGCATTCACCCCTCGTTTATATTTTGCATTTATAGTATTTTTGCCTCAGTGTATTTCTCTCTTATTTAATAAAAGTCTGGAATCTTGGGTTACTAATTGGTGGAATACTGGGCAATCCGAAACTTTTTTGAATGATATTGAAGAAAAGAGTATTCTAGAAAAATTCATAGAATTAGAAGAACTTCTCCTCTTGGACGAAACCATCAAGGAATACTCGGAGACACATCTACAAAACCTTCGTATAGGAATCCACACCGAAATAATCCAATTAATCAAGATACATAACGAGGATCGTATACATACGACTTTGCACTTATCGACAAATCTAATCTCTTTTGTTATTCTAAGTGGTTATTCTATTTTGGGTAATAAAGAACTTGTTATTCTTAACTCTTGGGCTCAGGAATTCCTATATAATTTAAGTGACACAACCAAAGCTCTTTCTATTCTTTTATTAGCTGATTTATGTCTCGGATTTCATTCGACCCGTGGTTGGGAACTAATAATTAGCTCTGTCTACAAAGATTTTGGGTTTGTTCAGAATGATCAAATTATATCTTGTCTTGTTTCTATTCTTCCAGTCATTCTAGATAGCATTTTTAAATATTGGGTTTTCTATTATTTAAACCGCATCTCTCCATCACTTGTAGTGATTTATCATTCAATAAGTGAAAAATGATCTATCGATCCGAAATTAATCCAATTCAAATGTTTCTGACTTTGTAGTTGTACATTTTCTATTTTTACCCATCCTGGGGATTTATCCTATAATATTATTCCAGTAAATAGCAGAATCGTGGATAGGAAACTAGATTAGTGACCTACTCAATTTATTGTAGAAATTTTCGGTATCACTGGACCATGCAAACTCGAAATACTTTTTCTTGGATAAAGGAACGGATTGCTCGCTCCATTTCCGTATCGCTCATGATATATATCATAAGCCAGACATCTATTTCAAGTGCATATCCCATTTTTGCACAGCAGGGTTATGAAAATCCACGAGAAGCGACCGGGCGTATTGTATGCGCCAATTGCCATTTAGCTAATAAGCCCGTGGATATTGAGGTTCCACAAGCGGTACTTCCCGATACTGTATTTGAGGCAGTTGTTCGAATTCCTTATGATATGCAAGTGAAACAAGTTCTTGCTAATGGTAAAAGGGGGGCTTTGAATGTCGGGGCTGTTCTTATTTTACCGGAGGGATTTGAATTAGCCCCTCCCAATCGTATTTCCCCCGAAATGAAAGAAAAGATAGGAAATCTATCTTTTCAGAACTATCGCCCTAATAAAAAAAATATTCTTGTTATAGGTCCTGTTCCTGGTCAGAAATATAGTGACATCACCTTTCCTATTCTTTCCCCAGACCCCGCTACTAAGAAAGATATTCACTTCTTAAAATATCCTATATATGTAGGCGGAAATAGGGGAAGAGGTCAGATTTATCCCGACGGGAGCAAGAGTAACAATACTGTTTATAATGCTACAGCAACCGGTATAGTAAGCAAAATCATACGAAAAGAAAAAGGGGGATATGAAATAACTATAGCGGATGCCTCGGATGGACGTCTAG